TCGGCCACCTCTCCGAAAGATTATTTCTATTTTATTATTTTTTTTTTTTTTCTAACGAATAGAACATGGATATATGAGTTGATACCATTACGACCTATATATATAAAGATATCCGGTGCGATCCTATGGGTCTAGCTATCGATCTGTATATATATAGATAATGATCTGGCGGGCCTCTTTTAATGAAGTAAAAAAAAAAAATACCTTTCCCTTGATCTCATGCCTTAATTTAATAAGGTGGTAAAAGGTGCTAATAAGTCATACAGCATTAATAGATTCGTGGTAAAATCCCTCTATGATACGTTTTATTAGAAATTTTGGCCGATACCAATAAAGGGATCAAATGGTATATAGTTTCTTTTGTTGATAGATTGGAGGATTAGAAAGATGACTATTGCTTTCCAATTGGCTGTTTTTGCATTAATTGCTACTTCAGCAATCTTACTGATTAGTGTACCTGTTGTATTTGCTTCTCCTGATGGTTGGTCAAATAACAAAAATGTTGTATTTTCCGGTACATCATTATGGATTGGATTAGTCTTTTTGGTGGGTATCCTTAATTCTCTCATCTCTTGAACCTATTTGTTCTATTTAGATCCAAAAATGAAATGATCCCCTCCTAATTCTTTCATTTTCAGGTTGTGAGACCCATTAAAATGAAATATAAGTCCCCAAAATGCAAATAAAGAAAAAAAAATGAAAGGGAGGGGTCAAACAAACTTCTTATATTTAACTATTTAAAAATGAAATTAAAAAATATATATTAATTAAATAATTTTATTATACTATTTATTTATATTTATAATATATTATTATTTATATTTATAAATAGTAGAAATTTTCTATAATATTTATAATACTATTTTGATAATAATATTTTTTTGATAATAACTAATTTTATTATTATTAAAATTAAATGATTATAATTTTAAATTTATATATTCTAATTTCACTATATAGTTATTGTTAACTATATATAGTATTTCTATTAGAATAATATCTAATTTTATACAATTCAAATTTGATATTATTCTAATTACTATTAATATTTTTAATAATTTATAAAGAATCTAAATTCATTTTTTATTAAATGAAAATAAATTTTATTAAATGAAAATAAGCATTTTGCAATTACTCTGAAAGACAAAGGAGTATCTGATCTAACTCTGCACAAATATGGCCCATCCATTGTGTATCAAGAACAAGCGGATATAGTTGAATGGTAAAATTTCTCTTTGCCAAGGAGAAGATGCGGGTTCGATTCCCGCTATCCGCCCAGGGTAATGGGTTCATTTTTTTTTTTAATAGGATAAAGAATTAAGTATAGTTGACAGTGATAGTAGAGTGGTTCTATCCTCTTCACTTCTATACTATTCCCTTCTTTTCCTCCTGCCCACCCCAAAATAAAAAGAAAAAAATAGTAATTAATTACTAGTTACCGGAGTCAAACCTCCATTTTTTGTCAAAAAAAATGTTGCGGAGACGGGATTTGAACCCGTGACCTCAAGGTTATGAGCCTTGCGAGCTACCAAGCTGCTCTACCCCGCGACGAAGAGAGGGACTGGGAACTAATGGACAAAGAAGGATTGAGTACACCCCTCTACCATATTGGTACAAATAGAATAGCCTATTTATACAGAATGGTAAAGGGGCTCCTCTATGATCATAGAAATGAATATAAAAAATGAAACGATATTTTAATGCTTACCAACTTGACCTTGTTGCTCCAGGCAACAAACATGCATGAACCATTTCACGAAGTATGTGTCCGGATAACCCAAAGTCTCGATAGTTAGCTCTCGGTCTTCCGGTTGAAAAACAACGTCGATGAAGACGTGTAGGTGCACTATTACGCGGTGGGGATTGTAACTTTCCGTGAATTTCCCATTTCTCACTCAACAATGGAACTTTACCTATTTCTTTTTTGGGGGATCGACGAATCAAATGATATTTTTGTTCCAATTTTTGCCTCTTCTTTTCCCTCTGAATTAAACCTTTTCTTGCCATAATGGTTCGGTTCTTCCTATTAGTATCAATGATAAAAGTCGGATCCTAGATGTAGAAATAGTAGAAATATAAGAAGGCGGACCCCCTTCTGCATCGAAAGAAATGATATTATCGAGGATATAACACATAAGAATTAACCAAATTTGCCCGATGTAGAGGCAATCAAGAAAGCCGCGTAAGTGAATATATAACCTACAGAAAAATGGGCTAATCCAACCAATCTTGCTTGCACAATGGAAAGAGCTACCGGTTTATCTCTCCATCGAATTAAATTAGCCAAAGGTGTGCGTTCATGAGCCCATGCTAAAGTTTCAATCAATTCTTGCCAATATCCACGCCAGGAAATTAAGAACATAAATCCAGTAGCCCAAACAAGATGTCCAAATAAGAACATCCACGCCCAAACTGATAAACTATTCATACCAAAAGGGTTATATCCGTTGATAAGTTGTGAAGAGTTTAACCATAGATAATCTCTTAACCATCCCATCAA